ATGAACTTAAGACGTTGACTTTTTTCTACAAAACACAAGGACATTGGAACTCTTTACCTAATTTTTGGGGCGTGAGCAGGAATGGTAGGCACAGCAATGAGAGTAATTATTCGAACAGAGCTAGCTCAGCCTGGATCCCTTCTTCAAGACGATCAAATTTATAATGTAGTTGTAACAGCCCATGCTTTAGTGATGATCTTTTTTATGGTAATGCCTATAATGATTGGTGGATTTGGAAATTGACTAATACCATTAATGATAGGGGCCCCTGATATGGCATTCCCACGAATGAATAAAATGAGCTTTTGACTAGTACCCCCTTCTTTTATTCTTCTTTTAGCCTCAGCGGGAGTCGAAAGAGGCGCTGGAACTGGATGGACAATTTACCCCCCACTTTCGAGAAACATTGCGCACGCCGGAGGATCAGTGGATTTGGCCATTTTTTCCCTGCATTTAGCCGGAGCATCTTCCATACTCGCTTCAATTAACTTTATCACTACAATAATAAAAATGCGAACACCGGGAGTTACTTTTGACCGACTTCCTTTATTTGTTTGGTCGGTTTTTATAACAGCATTTCTTCTCCTTCTTAGACTCCCAGTTCTAGCAGGAGCTATAACTATGCTTCTCACAGACCGAAAAATAAAAACTACCTTTTTCGACCCTGCTGGAGGGGGTGACCCAATTTTATTCCAACATCTTTTCTGATTTTTTGGGCACCCAGAAGTTTACATCCTCATTCTCCCAGGATTGGGGATGATTTCTCACGTAATAGCTCACTACAGAGGAAAGCAAGAACCCTTTGGCTACCTAGGAATGGTTTACGCCATGGTCGCCATCGGAATTCTAGGTTTTCTAGTTTGAGCCCACCATATGTTTACAGTAGGAATGGACGTTGACACCCGAGCCTATTTTACAGCAGCTACAATGATCATAGCGGTACCAACTGGTATAAAGGTATTTAGCTGAATGGCCACTCTTCAAGGTTCAAAGCTGGTCTGGGAAACACCACTATTATGGGCATTAGGATTTGTCTTTTTATTTACAGTTGGCGGGTTAACAGGAATAGTACTTGCCAATTCCTCTATTGACGTTATTCTTCACGACACCTACTATGTTGTGGCTCACTTTCACTACGTACTATCAATGGGTGCTGTGTTCGCTATTTTTTCCGGTTTCACACACTGATTCCCACTGTTTTCAGGTACAGCCCTTCATCCACTTTGATCGAAGGTACAATTTTTCATTATGTTCATTGGTGTTAATCTTACTTTCTTCCCACAACATTTTCTAGGATTAGCAGGAATGCCACGACGGTACTCAGATTACCCAGACGCCTACACTACTTGAAAAACTGTTTCGTCTATAGGCTCCATTATCTCTTTAGTAGGTGCCTTATTCTTTTTATTCCTAATTTGAGAAGCCTTTGCCTCACAGCGACCAGTACCCGCACCTTCTTTTGTCCCAGCTTCCTTAGAATGACAGTACGAAAGTTTTCCTCCTTCCCACCATACCTTTGAAGAAACTCCCACTACATTTCTCCCTATTAAGTAATTAAAAGAAGACTAGTTTAAAAAACATGAAGTTTCGACCTTCAAATTCTTAGTAAATAACCTAAGGTCTTCAAATGAAAATTTTATCTGCCATTTTATTTTCCCTTTTCTTTCTAGGAATAGTAGGCGTTATTATAAAACGTCTTCATCTTTTATCCCTCCTTCTTTGTCTAGAACTTCTTTTAGTATCCCTATTTCTAAAAATATCCACCTGATCTCAAATCCACGAAAACTTTTCCTCCCTCAAATTTTCCATACTCCTGCTAACCTTCTCAGCCTGTGAAGCAAGAGCTGGATTAGCCTTAATGGTATCTCTATCACGAAGACATAAAACAGATCTTCTCGCTAAAATTAACCTTCTTCAAAGTTAAATGGCAACTTGAGCACAACTAGGTCTACAAGATGCGTCCTCTCCTCTCATGGAAGAGCTTGTTTACTTTCACGACTACACTCTTATTATACTAACACTCATAATTATTCTAGTATTTTATGGTCTCTTATCCCTTCTTTCTTCGTCCTTTACCAAACGATTCTTTTTAGAAGGACAAGAACTAGAAACAATATGAACCATTGTACCAGCACTCATTCTAATCTTTATTGCCTTCCCCTCTCTTCAACTCCTTTACTTAATGGATGAAGTAAAAAACCCGTTCTTGACTATAAAGGCCATCGGACATCAATGATACTGGAGATATGAATATACTGATTACCACGAAATAGAATTTGACTCCTATATGGTACCAACATCAGACCTAGAAATAGGTCAACCTCGACTTCTAGAAGTCGACAACCGACTAGTCCTCCCTTTCCAAAATCCTATTCGCATCCTAGTATCGTCAGCAGACGTTCTCCATTCATGAGCCGTCCCTTCTCTAGGAGTCAAGATGGACGCAGTTCCAGGACGACTTAACCAAACCTCTTTTCTCATTAATCGAACAGGTTTATTTTATGGGCAATGCTCAGAAATTTGTGGTGCCAACCATAGATTTATGCCCATTGTTATTGAATCAGTTCCCTTTGAAAACTTTGAGAACTGAATCACCCAAAACATCGAAGAATAAATAAACTTAATCATATAGACCTTTAGGTAGCTTAAAAAAAGCTTCAGCCTCTTGATCTGAAGATGGGAGATCCTCCCCCTAGAGATGCCACAATTAGACCTTTTATGATTTCTCTTCAAATTTCTACTAGCATGACTTCTAGTATTCACTTTTGTCTTTTGTTTACTTAAGCAAAGATGATTTTCCACCTCCTTAGAAAACAAAGAAGACATCACTTCCAGAGCTCAAAAGCAAGACAATCAACAAAGATGAACATGATAACTAGACTTTTTGGTCAATTCTCCCCAGACATTATAGCTTTCCTTCCCCTTCAGGTTGTTTCTTCAATCTTAGCCTTAAGATGACTACTATTCATTTTTCCAACCAATTTTTTTAGAGGACGAGTTTTATACATATGAAATACCGCTCGACTCGAAGTTATGAAGATCATTTTCCAAAAAAGAAAGAAGACAGCAGCCCCATGAATACCCACACTAACAATAGTATTTTTTATCATAATCTCGATAAACCTAATGGGACTTTTTCCCTACGCATTTTCTATTACCAGACACGCTTCCTTCACTTACAGCCTAGCAATCCCGCTCTGAATGAGTGTTAAAATACTTGGGTTTTACCTAGCATTTAAAAGACGACTTAGACACTTAGTCCCGCAAGGAACTCCGTCATTCCTAATCCCAATAATGGTACTAATAGAAACACTAAGCCTTATAGCACAGCCCATAGCACTCGGATTACGATTGGCAGCCAATTTAACAGCAGGACACCTCTTAATATTTCTTCTCTCAACTGCCACTTGGATCTTGGCTTCTTCCCCTTTACTAAGATTTTTAACCTTAATAATTCTAGGCCTCCTTTTTATATTAGAAGTAGGTGTAGCCTGCATTCAAGCATATGTCTTTACTTCCCTAGTAAACTTTTATCTTGATCAAAACCTATAATTATGACCCATCAACACCCTTTCCACCTCGTAGACCAAAGACCTTGACCATTAATAGCAGCCTTCGGAGCCTTAATAATGACTTCCGGGCTAGTAGTATGGTTTCATTCAGGAAGAATTTACCTATTAATTCTAGGCCTCATAGCAACCTCTATATGCGCAGCTAGATGATGGCGAGACGTTATTCGAGAAGCAACCTTTCAAGGACATCACACTTTAGTCGTTATAAAAGGATTACGTTATGGAATGATATTATTTATTACGTCAGAAGTATGTTTTTTCTTTGCCTTTTTCTGAGCATTTTTCCACAGAAGCCTAGCTCCAAGAGTTGAAATTGGAGTTACATGACCTCCTACGGGAATCTCACCTCTCAACCCTTTCCTAGTACCATTGCTTAACACAGCCGTCCTTCTTTCCTCTGGGGTAACAATAACATGAGCACATCATAGAATTATAGAGAAAAATCGGGCGGAAGCCATACAAGCCTTAGGCCTCACAGTTGCTTTAGGACTCTACTTCACTGGACTCCAAGCTTGAGAATACTTAGATGCGCCATTTACCATAGCCGACAGAGTTTATGGATCTACTTTCTTTGTAGCGACAGGATTCCATGGACTTCACGTCATCATAGGCTCCACTTTTTTAGCAGTATGCTTCTTTCGGCTGATAAAACACCACTTTTCCAACCACCATCACTTTGGCTTCGAAGCAGCAGCCTGATACTGACACTTCGTAGACGTAGTCTGGATGTTTTTATACGTATGCATCTACTGATGAGGATCATAAGAGGAGGAAGGAATTAAACCTTCGTCTATTGATTTCAAGTCAAACGCAATAACATTCTGCCACTCCTCCTTCCTTTATATAAATAACAAAATTTAAGACAAATGAAACTCTTAATCTTCTTTTCTCTCGCCATCTTCCTTTCCCTTCTTCTCCTTATTGTTGGGCACTTTTTACCAAAACGCTCCCTAGAGTTAGAAAAGGCATCCCCGTACGAATGTGGATTCGACCCTATTAACTCAGCCCGCCTTCCATTCTCATTTCGGTTTTTCCTAGTAGCCATATTATTCCTCATATTTGACTTGGAAATTGCCCTTCTCTTCCCCATTATCCCAGCCTCAAACACCAAACTTAAAATCCTCTTACCCTTATCCTCCATCTTCCTAATAATTCTAGCCGCCGGCCTAGCCTACGAATGAGACCAAGGAGGTCTAGAGTGAGCAGAATAGTTAAATGAATGATAACCTTATTAACCTTATCCCTTTCCTCGTTAATTATATTTTCTCTGAAGCGCTGAAAATGAGCAGCACTATTCTCCTCTTTATCTTTAATGACTTTTTTTTCTCTATCCACCATCAAAAGAGCCAAAACCACCAAATGATCATTTCTCAGTTACCACTTTGCTATAGATGGTCTCTCAGCCCCACTATTGTCTTAAGATGTTGACTTGCCCCTCTATGTTTCCTAGCACAGAAAATACTAAAGAAAAAGAGAAAGAGAGACCAAAAAAGATTTCTCCTCCTAACTTCAACTATAGTCATTTTCCTTATACTTACATTCTCTTCCTTAAAAATTTTATCTTTCTTCGTCTGCTTTCGAAGCCACCCTCATACCAACCCTAATTATTATTACACGATGAGGAGCAAAAGTAGAACGCCTCCAAGCAGGTACTTACTTTCTTTTCTATACACTATTCGGCTCCTTACCCCTACTTATCTCCATTATTTTTATAAGAAGACAAAAATTCTGCTTATCACTGACAATAACAAAACTCATAAACCCCCAATTATCCTTATTCTCCATGAAAATATGATGATTAATAACAATTACAGCATTCTTAGTAAAGATGCCAATATATGGTTTTCACCTATGACTCCCCAAGGCACACGTGGAAGCCCCAATAGCCGGATCAATGATATTAGCAGCGATACTCCTAAAGCTAGGGGGCTACGGCATTATTCGCCTGAAAACACTATTCCCAGAAGTAAAACCTCCTCAAGAATTTTAATAATATTCTGCTGCTGAGGTTCACTCATAACCAGAATATTATGTACACGACAAACAGACCTAAAGGCCTTAATAGCGTACTCATCTGTAGGTCACATGAGACTTGTATCAGCAGGATCCCTTTTATTCTCCGAATGAAGAATTAAAGGGGCACTAATCTTAATGATAGCACACGGATTAGTCTCCTCGGCTTTGTTTGCCCTAGCAAAAGTACTCTACGAACGAACACATACCCGTAAAATATTTATTACGCGAGGATTTAAGACAATTACGGTCCTCTTACCGCTTTGGTGACTCATAGCTTGTGCCGCCAAACTAGGTCTCCCCCCTTTCCCAAAACTGATAGGGGAAATATTTATAATCACAAAAGCCATAAGATGATCAATTTTTCTAACCCCGTTGGTAGGCATAGCCACTATATTTGGAGCAATCTATTCTCTTCTCATCTTCCAAAAAACAAAAACCCAAAAGAAAGCTAACCACACACTCTCATTCCTGAAAGTCAACCCTCGAGAGCACTTATTGTTTTTTCTCCACCTATTCCCTTTAATTGGGATAATTATAAAACCTAACTCGTGTATGCTATGATTTAAGTAGTTTATTAAAATACCAATTTGTGGCATTGGAGATGGCGAATACACACCGCCCTTAAGTCCAGAGCGCTATGAGAATATTCTTGGCCTGCTAAGCCCTAGAATTCGTGGTTTAACTCCATGGAGCGCTCGATGACCTTATCATCCACCACCTTAAAAACTTCAATAACTCTATCAATCTTCATTATACTAATATTAACCTCTACCTTTTCCAACAAGAACAACAACAAAGTAACATCAATCCGAAAAGCCAAAGAAGATTATATTTGTCTCCTTTCCATGAAGACCCTCTCTATCCTCGCCATCTTAAAATTATTATTATTTATAGTAGGATCAAAAACCCCGATATCATCTTCTCTTCTACCGTGAATAAACAAAACAAGAATAAAATCTGTACTGTCTATTAACATTGATGGTAGATTCATATTCTTTTCCACCGTAGCCTTACTGGTCACATGATCAATAATGGAATTCTCAATCTACTACATGCACAGAGACCCGTTTAGAAGAAAATTCTTCCGACTCTTAATAATTTTTCTACTTAAAATGCTAATACTGACCGCAGCAGAAAACCTATTCTTATTCTTCATAGGATGAGAAGGAGTGGGATTTCTTTCATTCCTCCTCATAAGATGATGAACGACACGAACAGATGCAAAATCCTCCGCCCTCCAAGCCATCATCTACAAACGAGTGGGGGACCTCGGAATAATAGTCCTCTTATCCATTGCCTTATTTAAACTAGGAAGATGAAGAATAACAAAAATCTATTCCCTAAAAGGAAGAGAGAACCAATGGTGAACCTCTATCATACTTTTTTCCGCGCTGGTAGGGGCAATAGGTAAGTCAGCACAGTTTGGGTTACATCCATGGCTTCCAGCAGCAATGGAAGGTCCAACACCCGTATCGGCCCTCCTCCACAGCTCTACAATGGTTGTAGCAGGCGTTTTTCTACTTATACGGATAACCAACATACTGCAACCCACTTCAGCCTTCCTCAAAACCACCCTAGTAGTAGGGTCCTTAACAGCCATTTTCGCGGCCACCTCAGCTTTCCGACAACACGACATAAAGAAGATTATCGCTTACTCAACCACCAGACAACTAGGACTTATGATGGTATCCATAGGACTAAAAAATCCTATGGTTGCCCTATTCCATATATGCACACACGCATTCTTTAAGGCTATGTTGTTTCTTTGCTCAGGAAGAATTATACACAGATTCAACAAAGAACAGGACCTACGAAAGATGTCGAAAATTAGACAAAGTCTCCCAATAACCGCATCATGCCTATTTCTGGGAAGAGTAGCCCTCATGGGAATCCCATTCCTAAGAGGGTTTTACTCAAAGGACCTAATTCTAGAACTAATAATAGAAAATCCTTCCAATTTATTCTCCTTTTTTCTTTCCTCCGTCGCAACACTATTAACAGCCGCCTATAGATTCCGAATTGTAACATTTTGCTTCTCAAAAAACCCTAGAAAAGCCTCTATAAATCCAATAAAAGAAGAAAACCAAAAACTTTTTTTTCCCCTTGTACGGCTAGCAATAGGATCCATTTTTGTAGGCTGAACAATGTCCCTATGAATATTCAATCTACCCACCTTATTCCCGCTATCAACCATAAAGAAAACCCCCATTATAGTAACTATTATTGGGGCAACGATAGCTTCAACAACTATCCTGTTCCTAAAAACAAAAACAACCAGAAAAAGTTTTTTCTCAAAGACCTGGTTCTTTACCAAAGCGGTACATTCCTCTATAGCAGCAACGACCAATCTAGCAGCCTTCTCCCTTTCCACACGGACACTAGATCGCGGATGAAGAGAAACACTAGGGGCCCAAGGGATCTTCCTCTCCAAAAAAGAAGCAACAAAGAAGCAACAAATCACCCAAACTGGGTATATTAAGCAATACCTTCTCTCTATAACCCTTTTAGGACTCCTAACGGCAGTCGCACTCTTAATTATTTAAGCTCATCAAATCTTAAAGAGCCCGAAGTCTTCTGAGAGAAGACCCAAAAGAAACGACCAGAGCCAAAACCAAGACTACTAATAACGCCAAGCCTCCAATAAGCAAGTAAAACCCCCCCAAATCGTAAAGATGACACAAACTACCCAGGTCCAGTAGGACATGATTAGAAGCTAAACTCACACCGGATTCGAGGAAATCCTCAAAGATGACAAACACTCAAGACGACAACAAAACAAATAGTATCATAACTTCACCCAAATTTCTAACCGTAGGATACCGATCCGCCGACAAAGCACTAGAGTAGACAAACACTACTAACATACCTCCCATATAAATAAGCAACAAAAGCAAAGCCAAGAAACTCAACCCTAGTGAAACCAACAAGACGCAGCCAAACAAAGATCTTATCATTAGGCCAAGAGCAGCATAATAGGGAGACAAACTATAGAACACTAAAGTTCTCCCGAGAAGAAGAAACAACATAAACAAGTAAAATACCATTTATATAAATGACAGGACCACTTCGAAAGAGCCACCCACTTTTCCGAATTATAAAAGGCTCACTCATAGACTTACCAGCCCCGAGCAACCTCTCAATCTGATGAAAATTTGGTTCACTCCTAGGACTTTGTCTTATCGTACAATTAGTCACAGGGATTTTTCTAGCAATGCACTACACCGCAGACATTTCCCTAGCGTTTTCCTCAGTGAGACACATCTGTCGAGACGTAAAATATGGATGACTCCTACGAAAAATACATGCCAAAAGAGCGTCCTTCTTCTTCATATGCCTCTATTGTCACATAGGTCGAGGAATTTATTACGGATCTTACGTAAAAGAAGAGACATGAAATATAGGGGTAATCTTGTTTCTCATTACAATGATTACAGCATTGGTGGGTTATGTTTTTCCTTGAGGTCAAATGTCTTTTTGAGCAGCTACCGTTATTACCAACCTCCTTTCAGCAGTACCATACCTAGGAGAAACCCTCGTACAGTGAGTGTGAGGAGGATTCTCAGTGGACAATGCCACCTTAACCCGATTCTTCACCTTTCACTTTTTGTTCCCATTCATTATAGCCGCCCTCTCCATCATTCACCTTTTGTTTCTGCACCAGAAAGGTTCTAATAACCCAACAGGTCTAGACAGAAGATACGACAAGACACCATTCCATGTTTATTTCTCAACTAAGGACCTGGTAGGTTTTCTATTTCTTCTTGCAGGGATCCTAGCACTAGCACTCCTAGCCCCCACCGCCCTAAAAGACCCAGAAAACTTTATCCCAGCCAAACCTCTTGTAACACCAACACACATTCAGCCAGAGTGGTACTTCCTCTTTGCCTATGCCATCCTCCGCTCAATCCCTAAAAAGCTAGGTGGAGTCATAGCCCTTGTAGCAGCCGTTCTCGTCTGATTCCTAGTACCAATTCTCCACACTTCCTCTAATCAGGCCTCTACGTTTCGCCCCCTCTCCCAAATTACATTCTGAGTTCTAATAGCAACGTTCCTCATTCTCACATGAATAGGGAGACAACCCGTAGAAGAGCCATTTATACTTATAGGACAAGTAGCGTCAATACTTTACTTCTCCATATTTATAGTCTTCTTCCCAACTATATCAATATTAGAAAAAAAGCTTCTGTTACGATAAATTAAAGTAGCTTAAGGAAAAAGCTTGGCGTTGAAAATGCCAGATCAAAGGTTAAACTCCTTTCTTTAATACAAGCTTGGTTCTAGCTTAAAATTTAGCTCTCCTCTATCTGCCACATGCAAGCTCCGAAGCGACCCAGCAAGATGAAAACACTTTACAAAAACTTTTCAACAGATAAGTTCCTACCTAACTACTAACCATAACTTGCGGTCAGCAGTGCTTAACTTTATAAAATTTGGGAAACCAAGAAATAGACAAGAGGAAGAAGGATGGTTAATAACGTGCCAGCAGCCGCGGTTACACGTTAAGCCTGAGTTAAATTGTACCGGTCCAAAGAAGGAAAGGCTAAAAAGACTTATTTTAAAGAGAACCCCCAGCAGTAGCAAGCTAAAGCCCAAAAAATAAAATAAAAAAGCCCAACCAAAAAAGCGAGAAATAAACTGGAATTAGATACTCCACTATACTCGCTGGTAAACTAGACAGACACCAGAGTAGTACGGTTTGAACTAAAACTTAAAGAACTTGGCGGTTTTCTAGCCCTTTTCGGAGGAGCTTGTCATCGAATTGATAACCCACAAGGAACCCCACCATTCTTAGAACACCAGCCTGTATACCATCGTCGTCAGCTCACCTCCAAGAAAGTGAACAAAAAGGAATACCCCCTACGTCAGATCAAGGTGCAGCCAATAGGATGGGGATCGATGAGCTACTTTACTTAATAACAGAGGACTTATCACTGAAAAGTGATCTGAAAGAGGATTCGACAGTAATTTTTTAAAGAAATACCTGATGAAACCAGCTCTAGAATGCGCACACATCGCCCGTCACTCTCGTCAAACGAGGAGAAAAGTCGTAACATAGTAGGTGTACTGGAAAGTGTACCTGGTAGAAGCTTTTATAGTTTAGCCAAAACAAGGGCTTTTCAAGCCCTAGACCCAGGCTAACACCCTGGTAAAAGTAGAAGCTGTAAAAGTTTAGGCTAAACAACCAGTCTTGTAAACTGGCAAAGAAAGTTAAACTCTTTCTTACAGCTACCCAAAAACTAACCTAACAAAAACACCATAAAAGGTTTCTTTAAACTCTTCAAAAATAAAACCCCCCAATCTTTACCACTTACAATTGATTAAGATTCCAAGCCAAAATTTTGACACTTTCTCCTCCTAAAAAAATGTTAAAGTCTAAAAAAAAGCCTTCATTTAACTTCCGCCTTCATTTTCCTCTTCCCACAGAACGCCCCCTGTGAACCCCCCCTCCCCCTCTGTTCGTCCTCTCCCTCTTACTCCTACCGTAAAATCATAGGACTCCAATCGGGGGAAAATCTTTTTCTTTTCTTTTCTTTCCTCTATCCCGTGCTTCGCACGCTCCTACCACACAAACCTTATACATTCGCAAGGGATGTTGCTCGGACACCTTCACTCTCCTGACCCTCTATTAACTGTTTTCACTACACCTCGCAACGTTTTCAGGGGCCCTACGCCTCTGTTACCGCCCCCTAAAAACGCTTGCTTGGTGTTCAAACAGTTAATAGAGACTCAGTAGTTACTCAGGTTCGTTCTTTCTTTTTTTTTTGATTTCTTTGGGACTGGTTCGTTTATACCTCCTAACCGGTTTCAATGAAGCTGGCGATGTGCATTGATCTCACCTTCTTAACCGCTCGGTGTGACGATAAAAATTGGTACCGTCATTTATATAAATGGTAAACCTTCTACAAAGGCTAGTTTATTAAAATAGCTGCTTTGGGGGCAGCAGATATAGGAAAATTCCTATGCTTTTGAAAAGGTAAGAAACGAACTTACATCTAGGGAATCAAAATCCCTTATTTTTCATTAAAATACTTCTCAGAGCCCAGCTGCTCTCTTGAGTTGAAGCTGAAGCAAGCATTTGGCCGTTAACCAAAAGAATGAAGGTTTAACTCCTTTCAACTCAGAAGGGTAAGTTTAAATAGCAAAGAAAGTAATGCAATAGATTTAGGCTCTATAACCAGGGGTGCAAGTCCTCTTTTAAACTCGCCATTTTTTCAGTGTGGTATCTAAGAAGTAACTTAGATCTTCTGCTTGCAAAGCGGATATTTTTGTTAAACTAAAACCACGGAAGACTTAAGTTTAATAAAACTGTGAGCCTTCAAAGCTCAAAACATAGATTAAAATTCTATAGTCTTTGGACGGTCTTAAGGTGTCCAACATATTTAATTGCAAATTAAAAGTTACTGGTTAACAACCAGTTAAGACTTATCGAGGCAGTTTGAATTGCACAAACATCGGCTCCGTGTAAAGGAGATACTTAACTGGTTTAGCTATGCTTCGAACCTTGTTTTCGAGATCTATGAGATTTTAACTCATGTCTTCGGTCTGACAGTCCAACGTTTTTCTTAACTTAGACCTCCCTTCCCCTTCCTGGCAAGATGACTGAAATAGTAGAGGATTGTAAATTCTTTTATGTAAGTGAAAGCCTTACTCTTCGCCAACAGTGGTCCTGTCATTTATATAAATGACAAAACCGAAACATGTCGTGGCACATTTTTATTATAACTAATATGCCTAACTTCCAATTAGGAGACCTTTGGTTCAAGCCCAAGAAAATGTACCAGCAAGGTAAGCTAAATAAGCTTTTGGGCTCATACTCCAAGAATGGTGGTTAAAATCCTCCCTTTGCAAAATCCAACGAGAGACCTTAGTAGCAAAGTGGTTAATGCAGTGGACCTAAGATCCCTTACCAAAAGTTCAATTCTTTTTAAGGTTATGAAAGTTATTCTTTTTCTTCTACAAGCTTTGATATTCCTAGTACCTATTCTCTTATCGGTAGCATTTTTAACTCTAGTAGAACGGAAGGTACTGGGCTATATGCAATTCCGTAAGGGCCCCAAAGTAGTTGGGCCATATGGACTACTACAACCCTTCGCTGACGCCTTAAAGCTATTTATTAAGGAAACTCTGAAGCCTTCCACAGCTTCACCCTACCTGTTCTTTTTCTCCCCATTTCTGTTTCTTGTACTCGCTTTAATCCTTTGATCCCTGATCCCAGCCCCTGTCCCGACCTTAAAAGTTAACCTTTCGCTCCTTCTTATCCTCGGTATTTCTAGACTGGCCGTTTACGCCCTTCTAGGCTCTGGGTGGGCTTCTAAATCTAAGTATTCACTTCTGGGAGGTATTCGAGCAGTAGCACAAACCATATCTTACGAAATAAGAATAGGGCTAATTCTTCTATCCCTTATTATATGATCAGGTTCATTCTCACTATCAGAGATAGTCAAGACACAGAAACACTGTTGAATGCTGTTACCACACTTTCCCTTATTCTTAATGTGACTAGTTTCCACTTTAGCCGAAACGAAACGAGCGCCATTTGACCTAACGGAAGGGGAATCAGAATTGGTCTCAGGTTATAACGTAGAGTATGCTGGAGGACCATTTGCACTGTTTTTCATCGCTGAATATGCTAAAATAATCTTCATGAAAGTTTTAAGAACTGTTCTATTTCTAGGAGCCGGAAGACCATTTAAAGAAACAAGAATCCTAGGGCCTTCATGTTTAGCCCTAAAGACTATAGGCTTAGTATTCTTGTTTCTATGGGTGCGAGCATCTTACCCGCGATTTCGATACGACCAGCTCATGCACTTAACCTGAAAGAAATACCTCCCTCTTTCCTTGGGGATCTTCTCAATGGCACTAGCGTTTCTGATATCTTCGAAAGCCTCACCTTTCGTTATCTAAGTGAAAAGGACTTACTCCTAGCAGGAATACCTGACCGATAATCAGATAGAAGAGGTTAAAGTCCTCTTAAGTCCTATGAAACGTATCATAATTATCCTTCTTTTGACAAGCCTTCTTATAGGGACCAGACTGGTTCTACTTTCTAGACATTGGTTCCCCATTTGACTAGGCCTCGAACTAAGAACCCTCTCCATAATTCCCCTATTAAACATGAAAGGACATTCTCGGAGAACGGAAGCCACCTTGAAGTACTTTTTAGTTCAGGCTTTCAGAGCGGCGCTTCTTCTAAAAGGAGCCGTGCTTAATCTCTGACTCTCTAAAAGATGAAGCCTAGCGGAAACTTCATCCCCCCTTTGCTACTACACCATATCCACAGCCCTAATTATTAAGCTCGGGTTAGCGCCATGTCACTTTTGGTTCCCAGACGTTTTAAGAGGTGTATCCTTTCCAAAAGTAATAATCATCGCATGCTGACAAAAGATAGCGCCCATGTTTTTACTTTTATCCCTGTCAAGATGTATATCCTCGGAGGTATTAATCCTCTGTTCTACACTATCAGTAATTGTAGGAGGATGAGGAGGATTAAACCAGATAAGAACTCGTAAGATCTTAGCCTACTCCTCTATTAGCCATTTAGGATGAGTAACTTGCGCCTCCTTTTTCCTCCCCAAAGTGTCTTTTTTATTATTCCTGTTCTACATTGTCAAAAAAACCGCAATTTTACTCATATGCAAAAACAGATCGCTTTTCTCCCTTTCCTCACTAAGAAAGGCAAGAATAATCCCAACAAAAATAGTTCTCTTTTCCCTTGCCCTTTTATCCCTGGGAGGACTCCCCCCTCTAGGCGGATTTATAAAAAAGGTAGTGCCTTTAATAATCTTTTCATTTAAAAGAAGAAAAATCATTATCCCACTATTTCTAGGCGGCAGCCTTCTTAACCTCTTCTTTTATTTACGGATCGTCTACAAAACTAGCCTTACCCTCTTTCCACAGAGAAGAATAATCTTGCTGTCCTCCCGGAAAACATCCTCCCAGACCACATCCTCTTTCTTGATAAGAATTCTTTTCCCCCTTTGTTTATTTGGCCTGCTTTTACTACCCCTGTTTATTCTATTTATATAAAGAAACTTCGAGACCTCAAATAAAATTTTTAAAGTCACGACTTCTAATTTTCTCACAAATCTTCCACTATAAAAGTACCACAAGGGAAAGCTGAAATAAAATGAAAATTAAAAGGAGTAAAAGAGTCTTTTCGTACCTTTTGTATTATGGTTTAACAAGACTTCCCGGGAAAATTCTCCAAAGCCCGAAACCTAGAGAGCTAACCCTTTCCTCTTAATCAAGAGAATCCTCCTACTGTTACAAGAGTAGGGAAAGAGGAAGGGTTAGAAATGAAATGTTAAACGCGCTAGGTGATAGCTGGTTCCTCAAGAAAGAAGTTTAAGCTTCTCCTCCTTACCCCCTCTACTACTAACATTCTCAGTTTTTAACAAGAGCGCCCTCAAAGGAAGGAAAGAAAGAGGGAGACAAGTTCCTCTTTCAAGAAGGAAACAACCAAGAGACCAGGAAAGGACAATAAGATTAATCAAGGTTTATTATTTAAGTAGGCCTAAGAGCTGCCACCATTTCGGAAGCGTTAAAGCTCATAAAACAAAATAACCAAAAATATCTGTGTTCCCACCCAAACCTGTCAAGACGGTATTGAGGAAAATTATAATGTTAAAACGAGTAAGTATACAAAACAGCTCTGGGCAACGGAAAACTAACCCGATCAACCAAGAATAGTTTTAAAAACCCAAGAAAAAACCCTTGCCATCCCTCCAACACAGGAGCCCCCAGAACAATGGAAAAAGGAAGAGGAAGGAACTAGGCAAACCTAGAGGATGACTGTTTACCAAAAACATAGCCCCTTGGAATTCATAAGGGGTCAAGCCTGCCCAGTGGGGAATACTTTCCTAAACGGCCGCGGTATCTTGACCGTGCAAAGGTAGCATAATCACTTGTCTCTTAAATGGGGACCCGTATGAATGGCTTTTCATCCTCTAACTGTCTCCCTTTTTTTCCACATAAACTTCTATTTACGTGAAGAAGCGTACTTCAGAGAGAAAGACGAGAAGACCCTGTCGAGCTTTAGCTTATCCTACCCATTTACATTTATCCTTCCCCAGGAAAAAACCTCTGTAGGCCAGGCTTTGGTTGGGGCAACCATGGAGAAAAAATATCCTCCAGCTTTCTAGGAAGAGAATCAACTCCCCTTTCCCGCTTTTGAGAACCAATACTTTTGGAAAACGGAAAAAGTTACCGCAGGGATAACAGCGTTATCTTTTCTAAGAGCCCTTATTGACGAAAAGGATTGCGACCTCGATGTTGGATTGGGGTAACCAAAGGGTGCAGCAGCTCTTTAAGGTTGGACTGTTCGTCCATTAATCCCCTACATGATCTGAGTTCAGACCGACGTGAGTCAGGTCAGCTTCTATCTTCTATTTATTCCTCCTAGTACGAAAGGACCGGAGAAAAGTCTTAAATAGTTTTCACAAAAAGACAAAAAAACAAAAAAAAAAAAAAAAAAAAAAACCCTTTTTCAAAAACCCAAGGGGGGAAAAAACCTCCGCCTTTTAAAAACCTTAAATTTTTCCCAAAAAAAAAAAAATTTTTTTTTTTACAAGGGGTCCCCCTTTGAATTTTTTTTAATTTTTGAGGAAAATAAAAAGTTTTTCAACTTTAGCACAGGTATTAATATCAAATGCTTTTTAACTTAAGAAAC